TAAATAAAGTGGCTGAGTAATAGGCGATAGATTGTAAATCTATAAACGAATTTATAATTCCTTTATTAAACTCTATAGTTAAAATTAATAACATTAAATTGCAAGTTTAAAAATGTGTAAATCACTAGGGTTTAATTAGAATTTAAAAGATTTAAACTTTTTTTTAAAGCTTTGAAGGCTTTTAGTTTGGATAACTTAAAATTCTAAATTAATAAAAAATAAATAGGTAATAATAATCCAATTAAATTAAAAAATGTTTTTGTTATTATTGAAGTATTAGAAGTGAGAGATTTATATTTTATATTAAAGTTTATAATAGGATTTAATAAGATAATAAATATAATAATTACACGTAAATAGAAATATAAAGTAATTAAAGCTGAAACTAATAAGAAAAATAAAGGAATATATATGTTTATGTTTACTATTATTTGAATTAATATTCATTTAGGAATAAATCCTGTAAAAGGAGGTAAACCACCTAAGGACAATAAATTAAAAGAAATTAAAATTGAGTGTAAAATTCTATTTTGGTCAGATTGAATAAGATTAGATAAAGTAAACACTTGAAGATTAAAAAATATACTTGTAATAGAAAATAAAATAAATGTATAAATAATAAAATAAATAAATCAAAAGATATCTCCGGTTGAAATTGCAATTATTATTCAAGATATATGATTAATAGAAGAAAAAGCGATAATTTTACGTAACTGTAGTAAATTTAATCCTCCCAATGCTCCTACAATTGCTGATAAAATAGAAAAGAAAATAATTATCTTAATTAAAATATTGTTAATTAATAAATAAGATAATAAAATTATTGGGGCTAGTTTCTGAACTCTTGATAATAAAAAAATTTGAGGTCAGTTTAAACCTTCTATAACTTGAGGAAATCAAAAATGAAATGGGGCACTAGCTAGCTTTAATAAAAGGGCTAAAAAAATAAAAATATAACTAATATAAAAAAATAGTAAAGAGAGAAAACCAGATGAAATAAATAAAGCCGATCCTAAGGCTTGAATAAGAAAGTATTTTAGGGCTGCTTCAGAATAGTAAGAGTTTATTTTTAAAGTAATCAAAGGAATAAATGATATTATATTTAATTCTAACCCAACTCAGGCTCCGAATCAAGACGAAGAAGAGATTGAAATAACTGAACCTAAAATCAAAGTAAAGATAAAAATAATATAAGATAAAGGAAAAAACATTAAAAAGAGAAATTATATTTTCATTTACGGGGTATGAGCCCATTAGCTTAAATTAGCTTATCTTTTTAATAAATAATATAGGTACAACATTATACATGATTAGCTCTATCAAAGCTATCCTTTTAAATCAGGCACTATATTAGAAGAATTAATAAATCGTTTAATATAATAAAAATTGTATTTGTTGATGTTTAAGCATAAAAAGTTTTGATCTTTTAAGGAATGGTGTAAATCCATTACAAATAAGCAATTAAAATTTATAATTAAAATAAAGAAACAGTTTTATAAGAAAGATAATTATATATGCATATATTTAATTATAAATTAACTTAATATATATCAAATTAATAACTTATGTAGGTACAAAGAAATGTAAATAAGTCTTGCCCCTCTTTAGAGTCAAGTAATTGCATTGGTTAGAATCTTTTCTTACGGGAGAAAGTCTAAAGATTCTAACCATGCAATTACTTTTGAATTTAGTTGATTTTATATACATTTAAAGTATATGCCCGTAACAGACTGATAATTGATAGCCATGTCAATTGATCTTATCACTAATTTTTAACTTATATGCCCAATTTCTTTATATATTTCTTTTTGTTGTTAGGTTTAAATTGGATATCCGTAAGAGAATTATATGCTTTTTCGGTATATTTGAAAATATGCACAAATATATAATATAGATGTTATTTGTTTATATTCTATATTATATACCCGTAACTTTATAATATACATGTATTGATATATATTATATATAAGTTTGTTTGAATTATAAGCTTTATTTAAGATAAATATATATAAGTAATTAATAATTTATAGATATTTATTTGTGTATAATTTATATGTTATGTGTATAATATATAAATATATACGAAATTATTATTCAAATATTAAATTTTAAATAAGGTAGATAATTCAAATTAATGTTTAATTTCGGCTTAAGTTTTTAGGTTTTTATTAAATTTGCATGAAAATTATTGTATGTAGAATTGTTTAATTTTATATTAAGCAATATTTAAATGTAAAATATAATTTATAAACTGTAAAATCTCAGCATAAATTATTAATAATATTTACACAAAAGTGTGAATTAGTAATAATATTGAAAATCTGATAAATATTTGTGCCAGCATTCGCGGTTATACTTTGAGGTTAAATAAAAAAAGTTAGTATTTAGTTAAGTGAAAAATTCTTAGTGATTATAAATAATAAAAGGTAGAATTTAATTGTTATTTTATATAATATTAATAATTTAAATTGAAACTATAAAGTCTAATTATAAACTAGGATTAGATACCCTATTATTTTAGAAAGAAAAAATAAAAACTAAACTATTATTAGTTATATACTTTAAAATTAAAAAATTTGGCGGTGATTTAATCTTTTCAGAGGAATTTGTTTTTTAATCGATAATCCACGAAAAATCTTACTTGTTTTTGTTTATTATAATTCAGTTTGTATACCATCATTATCAGATAATTCTAAAAAGAAAAATTATCAAATATAGTTAATTATTGAAATTAGATCATGGTGCAGCTTATAGACAAGTTAAAATGAATTACAATAAATTGTTTTAAATGAATTGATAAAATAATTTTTATTATGAAGGAGGATTTGATAGTATTATAATTTTAATAAGTTTATAAGACAATGGCTCTAAATCATGTACATATCGCCCGTCGCTTTCATTTATAAATGAAATAAGTCGTAACATAGTAGATGTACTGGAAAGTGTATCTAGAATTATCAAAGTATAGTTAAATTAGCTTAACGTTTCATTTACATTGAAAAAAATTATCGTGCAAATCGATTTGCTTTGAAATTAATACCTTGTTTGTTTTATAACTATTAAATTAATTTTTAGAAAAATAATTTTATTGTTAGCTATTAAGTAAATTATAATGAAATAAAAAAAATAAAACTACAGAGGAAAGTACTGTAAAGGAAAGTTTATATTTAATAAAAAAATATATAGTAATATTAAATATTTATACCTTGTGTATCAGGGAAAATTTATATAAATTATTTATTATAATTATCTCGAAATAAAAACAGTTAATTTTTTAAAAAATTTTTTGTAGAAAATAAATTTTTAATATAAAATTAAAGATGAAATATCAGTCGAGTTTTATTATATCTAGTTTTTTAAAAAGTAAATTTAATTTATTTTTTATATTAATTATATATAAAAATAAAATATAGGAGGGAATAGCTTCTTATAGTTTAATGATAAAAAGTTATTTAAGTTTAAATTATTTTAATTAGTCTTAAAAGTAGGCATATTTATAAAGTGTTTTAACTAATTTTTTTATTACATAATATTTATTATAACTTTTTGTAAATATTAAAAAACTAATTTTAATAATAGAAATTTTGATATAATAATTTTATTAGTAAAATTTAATATAAATTTATAAAAAATAAAATATATGTATGTATATTTATAAAAAGAATATTATTAATATAAAGGAACTCGGCAAATGATTTTTTTGCCTGTTTATCAAAAACATGTCTATTTGTAGATATAAAAAGTCTAGCCTGCTCACTGAATTATTTTTAAGAGCCGCGGTATTTCTGACTGTGCAAAGGTAGCATAATCGTTAGTTTTTTAATTGAAATCTTGTATGAATGGTTTGACAAAAAAAAGACTGTCTTTATTATTATTAATTGAATTTAACTTTTAAGTGAAAAGGCTTAAATAAATTAAAAAGACGATAAGACCCTATAAAGCTTTATATTAATTTATTACTTAATAAAATTTTATTTTATAAATATTTGGTAATGAATTTTATTTTATTGGGGTGATAATGGTAAAATGATTAATAACTGTTAATTTCGTTAAAACAAAAATAAATGAGTAAAGTAAATGATTCAATAAATGATCCTATTTAAAGATTTAAAGTTTAAGTTACTTTAGGGATAACAGCGTAATTTTTTTTGAGAGTTCTTATCGAGAAAAAAGTTTGCGACCTCGATGTTGAATTAAAATATCTATATAATTGTAGCAGTTATATAAGAAGGTCTGTTCGACCTTTAAATTTTTACATGATTTGAGTTCAAACCGGTGTAAGCCAGGTTGGTTTCTATCTTTTAATAACTATAAAAATTATTTTAGTACGAAAGGATTGAATAATTAAAATTGTTTTTATTTATTGGACTATTTTGACAGAGTATGTGCTAGATTTAGGATCTTGTTAGATAGATAAAATTCTATAAATAGTTATTAATTAAAAATTTAATTAATTTGTGGTTTTAATAGTTGTTGAAATTGTTAATTATTTAGTATTAATTATTTGTGTTTTAGTGGGAGTAGCTTTTGTTACTTTATTGGAGCGTAAGATTTTAGGTTACATTCAGATTCGTAAAGGTCCTAATAAAGTAGGATATATGGGTATTTTACAACCTTTCTCGGATGCTGTAAAGCTTTTTACAAAAGAACAAGTAGTTCCTACTGTGTCTAACTTTTTAATTTATTACATATGTCCTGTGTTTAGTCTGTTTATTTCTTTGTTAGTTTGGGCAGTCTTACCTTATGAAACTAATTTAATAAGATTTAATATAAGTATTTTATTTTTTTTATGTTGTTTAAGTATAGGAGTATATTCAACGATAGTTGCTGGTTGATCTTCTAATTGTAAATATTCTCTTTTGGGAAGTTTACGTGCAGTTGCTCAAACAATTTCATATGAAGTAAGGTTGGCATTAATTTTATTATCTTTTGTAATATTAATTGGAGGATTTAATTTAAGTTTATTTAATGAATATCAGATAAACTTTTGATTTATTGTCATCGCTTTCCCGTTGGGAATAGTATGATTTAGGTCTTGTTTGGCTGAGACTAATCGTACGCCTTTTGATTTTGCTGAAGGCGAGTCTGAATTAGTTTCTGGTTTTAATACTGAGTATGGTGCTGGAGGGTTTGCGTTGATTTTTATAGCAGAATATGCTAGAATTTTGTTTATAAGAGTTCTCTTTGTTATTTTTTTTTTAGGAAGAAGACCATTTAGTGCAGTATTTTATTTGAAAAGAGTTATAATTGCTTTTATTTTTGTATGAGTACGTGGAACTTTACCTCGGTTGCGATATGATAAATTAATATATTTAGCTTGAAAAAGTTATCTACCTTTATCAATTAATTATTTAATTTTTTTTTTAGGTTTTAAGATATTTTGTTTTGTTTTAATTTATAACTAAAATAATATATTAATAAGATTGTTAAGAAAATTTTCTTATTTAATGTTTTCAAAACATTTGTTTTATATTTAAACTAAACAATCATTTTAGTATATTATCTCATCAAATCAATAATATCGGATTAATTAAGTAAAATGAAAAGTATAATACTGTTAATAACTGACCTGTAAAAATATATGGGTCTTCGACTGGACGAGCACCAATTCAAGTTAAAAGAAATACAATTACTACGAAAATTCAAAATAAAATCTGATTTAATGGGTAGAATCCCAATCTTTGGAATTTAGATGTATGAGTAAAAGGCAAGATTATTAAAATTGCAATTGATGCAACTAAAGCAATTACTCCTCCTAATTTATTTGGAATTGATCGTAAAATAGCGTAAGCAAATAAAAAATATCATTCGGGTTGAATATGTGGAGGAGTAACTAATGGATTAGCTGGAATAAAGTTATCTGGATCTCCTAAAAAATAAGGAGCTAATAAAGTTAGAAATAATAATAAAGTTAATATTACAACAAATCCTACAATATCTTTAAATGTAAAATAAGGATGAAATGGGACTTTGTCTGATTGCCTTGAAATACCTAACGGGTTATTTGCCCCAGCTTGATGCAAGAATAAAATATGAATTATTGAAAAAGCAGCCGCTGCCAAGGGTAAAATGAAATGGAAAGAAAAAAATCGAGTTAAAGTAGCGTTATCTACTGAGAATCCTCCTCAGATTCATTGAACTAAATCAGTACCAATATAAGGAATGGCTGAAAATAGATTTGTAATAACAGTTGCACCTCAAAAAGATATTTGTCCTCATGGAAGAACATAACCTAAAAATGCTGTTGCTATAATTATAAATAAAATAATTACTCCAACTATTCAAGCATGTAAATTTATATAAGATCTAAAATAAATACCCCGACCAATATGGATATATAAACAAATAAAAAAAAAAGAGGCTCCATTAGCATGAAGTGTTCGTAAAAGTCACCCGTAATTAACATCTCGGCAAATATGTGCAACTCTAGAAAAAGCAAGATCAATATGAGCAGTATAATGTATAGCTAAAAATAATCCAGTAGCAATTTGTACAACTAAACATAAACCTAATAATGATCCGAAATTTCAAAATGTTGAAATATTTCTTGGAAGAGGCATATCTACCAAAGCATTGTTAGCAATTTTAAATAAAGGATGAGATTTTCGTAAAGGTGTTATCATTATTGTAATAATCGTAAAGGTCCTTTGAATAAATTAGTGATTTTTACAACAACAATTAATATAAGCAGTAGATAACAAATAATGAAAATTGTAAAAATCATAGAAGGAGTGTTATAAATTCAGTTAATAATAAATGGAGTAGATGTTAAAATTTTAAACGAAGAAGTTGGTAATGAAGATGAATTCAATATTAAAAAAGGATCTATAAATAAAAATAAAATAGAAATAGATCTTATTAGGAAGAACAATAGTAATAATGAATTAGAAAAATAAAATGATTCATTTGATGCTAAAGAGGCAACATAGATAAATAGAACTAATATTCCTCCTAAGAAAACTAAGAATAAAATATAAGAAAATCAAAAGGAATAAGTAGAAATTCCTACCGTAATAGAAATTAAAACTGTTTGAATTAACAGTGTTAAGCCCATTGCTAATGGATGAGAAAGTTGTGTAAATAAAATTGAAAAAGTAAACAATAATGGGATAGTTAATATTAAAATATCAGAGAATAGTTTAAAAAAATATTAATTTTGGGGATTAAAGTTAGAGATATAATCTTTTTCTCTGAAGTTTTAAGAAAATAAATTTCATTTTTGGTTTACAAGACCAAAGTTTTTAAGTTAAACTATTAAAACTTTAATTAATGATAAATTTTAGATTTTTAATAACAATAATATCTTTGTTTATAATTTTTTCTGGTTTATGAGGATTTATCTCTTATCACAAACATTTATTAAATTCGTTGCTAAGATTAGAATTTATAATATTGGGTATTTTTTGGCTTTTAAGATTACAAATAACTAATGTTGGTAATGAAATTTATTTTTCTTTATTTTTTTTAACTTTAGTGGTATGTGAAGGTGCATTAGGTTTAACTTTATTGATTTTAATTGTCCGTAGCCATGGAAATGATTATTTTAAAAGATTTAATATTTTAGAATGTTAAAGTTTATTTTGCCTATAATTATATTGATAAAATTTAAAAATAATTGAAATTTAGCTCAAATTGGGTTAGGTTTGTTAAGATTTTTTGTTGGTTTAAATTGTTTTAGAAACATATATACATATAATTTAGGGTTTGGATTAGGTATAGATTACTTAAGTTATATTATAATTTACTTAAGCTCTTGAATTATATTTTTAATTATTATTTCTAGAAGACAAGTGAAATTTAAAAATAAGTTTCCTGTGATATTTATTATTGTAAACTTATTTTTGTTATTGAGGCTTTATTTAACTTTTTCTACTTTAAATTATTTATTGTTCTATATTAGTTTTGAAATATCGTTAATTCCTACATTAATTTTAATTTTAGGTTGAGGTTACCAACCTGAGCGTATTCAAGCTGGGATTTATATATTATTTTATACTTTAACATTGTCGTTACCTTTATTATGTTCTTTATTATTTATTTATTATAAAGAAGGAAGACTTACTATACTACTTATAAAACCTATTTATGAAATAAATTATGTTAGAATATTATGATATTTTAGAAGAATTATAGCTTTTTTAGTAAAATTGCCTATATATATATTTCATTTATGATTACCTAAAGCTCATGTTGAAGCTCCAGTAGCAGGTTCTATAATTTTAGCTGGAGTATTATTAAAATTAGGAGGGTACGGTTTAATTCGGGTATTAATTTTATTTCAAAAAATTAGTTTAAATTTTTCTTGATTATGAGTAAGTGTAAGATTAATAGGTGGAATTATTATTAGTTTAGTATGTTTACGTCAAGTTGATATGAAATCTTTAATTGCTTACTCTTCTGTAGTACATATAAGATTAGTCTTATGTGGATTAATAATTTTTAGTTGATGAGGGATAATGGGAGCTGTTGTAGTAATAGTGGGACATGGTTTATGTTCTTCAGGGCTTTTTTGTATGGCTAATATGGTATATGAACGAGTAGGAAGTCGAAGATTATTAATTAGAAAAGGTTTATTAAATTATATACCTAGAATAGGATTATGGTGATTTTTATTAAGAGTTGGAAATATAGCAGCACCTCCTACTTTAAATTTATTTGGAGAGATTAGTCTAATTATTAGTTTAATAAGATGAAGTAGGTTGAGAATATTAGGTCTAATATTGCTTTCTTTTTTTAGAGCTAGTTATACTTTATATATATACAGATTAAGACAACACGGAATTTTTTTTAGCTCTTTATATTCTTGCACTTCAGGGAAAGTTGGTGAGTACTTAGTATTATTTTTACACTGATTCCCTTTAAATATTTTAATTATAAATTTAAGTTTAGTTAATGGAATTATAACATATTCATAATAAAGCTAATTTATATTAATTGAAAAAAATAAATTTATGAATAATGGTTTGGAAAATTTATATACATATTACTAGGATAATATTTTTAGGTTTGTGTTCTTTAATTTGTTGAATTATATTTATATTGAAAATATTTACAGGAGAAGTTAATATAATTGAGTGAGAATTAATAAGGTTAAATTCTTTATCAGTTATTTTTGTTTTAATTTTTGATTGAATTTCTATATTATTTTTATCTTTTGTTTTATTAATTTCTAGAAGAGTAATATTTTATAGAGGAAGATATATATACGGGGATAAAAGATTTAATCGTTTTATATATCTTGTTTTAGCCTTTGTATTTTCTATGGCTATAATAGTCTTAAGACCTAATTTAATTAGTATTTTATTAGGTTGAGATGGATTAGGTTTGGTGTCTTATGCTTTAGTTATTTTCTATCAAAATGAGAAATCTGCTAATGCTGGGATATTAACTATTTTATCAAATCGAGTAGGAGATGTTGCTATTTTATTAAGAATTGGTTTAATAATAAGGTTAGGAAGATGGAATTTCGTTATTTATAGTTATTATATTTTAGATAAAGAGTGAATTTTATTAAAATTTTTAATTATATTAGCTGCTATAACTAAAAGTGCTCAGATTCCTTTTTCTGCTTGATTACCTGCTGCAATAGCAGCACCAACACCTGTTTCTGCTTTAGTTCATTCATCTACGCTTGTTACTGCGGGAGTTTATTTAATAATTCGATTTAGTTCTGCTTTAGAGAATTCAAAAATTCAAAGCTGGCTTTTATTAATTTCATGTTTAACAATGTTTATAGCAGGATTGGGTGCAAATTTCGAATATGATTTAAAAAAAATTATTGCTTTATCAACTTTAAGTCAATTAGGGGTAATGTTAAGAATTTTATCTTTAGGTTACCCTGATCTTTCTTTTTTTCATTTATTAAGACATGCTTTGTTTAAAGCTTTATTATTCATATGTGCAGGAGTTGTAATTCATAGAGTAGGAGGATATCAAGATATTCGTTATATGGGTTGTTTAATCAAATTTATACCTTTAAGAGTGGCTTACATAACGGTAGCAAATTTAGCGTTATGTGGATTTCCCTTTTTAGCTGGATTTTATTCTAAAGATATAATTTTAGAAATAGCATTCATGAGGTGAATCAATTTTATTTCTTTTTTATTATATATTTTTGCCACTGGATTGACTGTAAGTTACACTATACGTTTAATTTTTTACAGTTTAAGAGGTGAATATAATTTAAGATCTTTAAATAACGTTTACGATGAAGATAAAATTATAAATAATTCTATAACTTTATTAGGGTTTAGTGCTATTATTATAGGGGCAGTATTGTCATGGTTATTATTTCCAGAACCTTATATAATTTGTATAAGATTATTTATAAAAAATTCTGTACTGATAATTACTTTAGTGGGGGCATTTTTAGGTTATATATTGAATTTACTAAATGTAACATATAATCTAAAATCTTTAGTAAATTATAAATCAGTTGTAATATTTGGTTCAATATGATTTATACCATTTTTAAGAACTAAAAAAATTAGTGAAATAAGATTAAATAAAGGAATTATAATAGAAAAATTAATAGATAAAGGTTGATATGAATATTTAGGTGGACAAGGCTTATATTATAGATTTTCAAAGATATTTTATGTTTTAAGTTTATTACAAATGAATAGCATTAAAGTTTTTATAAAAATATTTATTGTAGGAGTTATTATAATAATATTTATATTTTTATAAAATTTATATAATTTATTTAGAATATTGCATTGAAGCTGCAAAAGAAATATTAATTTATTTGTAAATAACTCAAATAGTTTAAATTAAAATGTTAGTTTGTGGAGCTTAAGATGTAAAATATTTACTTTGAGTAAATTATTTTTAGAAATAAAATATTTCAGTTTTGTAATGAAAGTACAATGTGTTGAATTACACCATAAAAACAGGAATATAAACGGAATTCAACCGCTTAAACAAAAGTTAGAAGCTTCTGTTTTTGTCATAATGTTCCCTTGATAGGAGTTTAAATCTCAATTTTATCATTAACAGTAATATACCTCTATTTTGGTTTCTATCAAAAAAATTAGAAGGCTAAAGCCTAAAATTTAGGTCGAAACTAAATGCGATAAATTTCGCTTTCTAATTTTTTAAAACTAAATCAGTTTAAAAGAAAACTCCTTATGAATGCAAGTCATATATCATAAATATTGACTATGATTTAAGTTATGATCAGTTTAAAGCTCCTTGAAACCATTCATAATAAAGACCAATTAATAAAATAAATAAAAATATAATTCTTGTAAAAAACCAAGAAAAAATATTTGTTAGCCTTAAAGTCGAAGCAATAGGCAATAGTAGTGTAATTTCTACATCAAAAATCAAAAAAATTACGGCAATTAAAAAAAATCGAAGAGAGAAAGGTAGGCGGGCTGACCCTTTAGGGTCAAATCCGCATTCATATGGAGAATTTTTTTCTCGATCTATAATTGTTTTTTTTGATAAAATAGTTGCGATAAGTATAACTAAATACGAAATGATAAAGGTTATGATTGATACTGTTAATATTGTAAAAATTATTTTTTCTAAAATATTTAGACCTTTTAATTGGAAGTTAAATGTACTATTTATACTAAAAAAATTATCCACCTCATCAATAAATAAAAATGTATAAAAATAATCAAACTACATCAACAAAGTGTCAATATCAAGCAGCAGCTTCAAATCCTAAATGATGTGCTGATGAGAAATGACATCTATAAAGTCGTAAGAAACAAACTAACAAAAATGTTGTACCAATAATAACATGAAGGCCATGGAAACCAGTAGCTACAAAAAATGTCGATCCAAATACTGAATCCGCAATAGTAAAAGGAGCTTCAATATATTCATATGCTTGAAGTAAAGTAAAATAAAATCCTAGAATAATAGTTAATCCAAGACTTTGAATAGCTTGCCTATGGTTAGCTTCTATAATAGCATGATGGGCTCATGTAACAGTTGCTCCGGAAGACAATAAAATAGTTGTATTTAAAAGAGGAATTTGGAAAGGATTAAAAGGTTGAATACCTAATGGAGGTCAATATATACCAATTTCAACAGTTGGTGATAATCTTCTATGGAAAAAAGCTCAAAAAAAAGAAAAGAAGAATAAAACTTCTGACAAGATAAATAAAATTATACCTCATCGTAGACCTTTTATCACTGTTAAAGTGTGAAGTCCTTGATAGGTTCCTTCACGAGTTACATCTCGTCATCATTGAATTATAGTTAAAATAGTTGCAATAAATCTTAAAATAAGAAGGTTTATGTTATATTGATGAAATCACTTTACTAAACCAGTAGTTAATATTATAGCTCTAATTGAGCCGGTAAGAGGTCAAGGTCTTATGTCCACTAAATGATATGGATGGAATCCATGTGATGATGTCATTAATTAATTTCTCCTGTGTATAAAGTTCTAAGGACTGCAAATACGTATGATTGAATAATTGCAACAGCAGATTCTAAAATTAAAAGAAGAATTTGAGCAGTAACAAGAACAGATAATAATGATAAACTTAGCGAAGGCCCTACTCCTCCCAATAACGTTAATAATAAATGACCGGCAATTATGTTGGCTGCCAATCGAATTGCTAATGTTCCTGGTCGAATTACATTTCTAATAGTTTCAATTAATACTATAAATGGTATTAGAGCGAAAGGTGTTCCTTGGGGAACTAAATGGGCAAATATATGTTTAGTGTGCTGAAGTCAACCAAAAATTATTAATGTAATTCATAAAGGTAATGATAAAGATAACGTTATTGCTATATGTCTTGATCTAGTAAAGACATAGGGTAAAAGTCCTAGAAAATTATTAAATACAATGAAACTAAATAAAGCTACGAATAGTATAGTTGATCCAGTATGAGAAGGTTGAAGTAAAGCTTTGAATTCTTTATGAAGAGTCTGAATAATTTTTCTCCATAATAAAGATCAACGCGAAGGAGAAGCTCAATATAAGTAAGGTAAAAATATTAACCCTAAGAAAGTTGATACTCAATTTATCGATAAATTAAAAATTCTTGAAGAAGGTTCAAAAATTGAAAATAAATTAGTTATAATTTTCAAGATTTGTAAATAATTTTAGTGTCGTGGGAAACAGAAGAAATATTATCAAAAGGTTTAATAAAGTAATTTACTATAAAAAATAATAAAAGAGTTAATAAAAAGAAAATAAACAAATATAATCAGTAAAGGGGTGCTATTTGAGGCATTAAGAAATATCTTTAAAAAAGATAATTTATATTTGACAAATATATGTTATAAATTTAACTAATTTCTTTCACCAGAAGTAAACGTTAACTACTATAATAGACTTAAAAGATCTACACTTACTTTCAGTCATCGGATGATTCTTCAACTGATAAAGAAATTCAATTTAAAAAGGAATTAATAGAAATTCTTTCAATTACAATAGGTATAAATCTATGGTTGGCCCCACAAATTTCTGAACATTGCCCATAAAATAAACCAGGCCGGTTAATTAAGAATCTCGTTTGATTAAGACGTCCTGGAATTGCATCTGCTTTAATACCTAAAGCGGGTACAGTTCAAGAATGAATGACGTCAGCGGCTCTAATAAGAACTCGAATTTGCGTATTCATAGGTAAAACTGTTCGATTATCTACATCTAATAGACGGAATTCTGAAGCTTGTAATTCATTAGATGGAATTATATAAGAGTCAAATTCTATTTGAAGAAAATCAGAATATTCATAACTTCAATATCACTGATGTCCAATTGTTTTAAGAGTTATAGAAGGATTATTTACTTCATCTAGAAGATATAATAATCGTAGTGATGGAAGGGCAATAAAAATAAGAATAAAAGCTGGAATTGATGTTCAAATAATTTCAATTGGTTGATTTTCTAATATATAACGGTTGATAAATGAGTTAAAAAACAACGTTGATATTATATATCCTACAAATGTTACAATTAATACTAAAACTAGTATAATATGATCATGAAAGAAAATTAATTGTTCTATTAAAGGAGAAGCACTATCTTGTAAACCTAAATATGCTCATGTTGCCATATATTTTCTAAAAGAAGAAATTAAGTTCTTCATATTAGGATTTTAAATCCTATACATTAGTCTGCCTTTTTAGATAGTTAGTAATTAATGGAATTTCTATATATGAATGATCTGCTGGTGGGTATGAATGTTTTCATTCAATTGAAGAAGGTAAAAAAGGTGTAAAAATAATAGGGCGATTTGAGACGAAAGCTTCTCAGATAATTAATAAAAATCCTAATGCAGCAACGAAAGAAATTATAGATCCTAAAGAAGATACAATATTTCAAGTAGCATATGCATCTGGGTAATCAGAATAGCGCCGAGGTATTCCATTTAAACCTAAAAAATGTTGAGGGAAAAAGGTTAAATTTACTCCAATAAAAGTTACTAAAAAATGTATTTTTAATCATTTAGGATTTAATGATATACCGGTTATTAAAGAAAATCAGTGAGCAATACCAGCAAAAATTCCGAATACAGCTCCTATAGATAAAACGTAATGAAAATGGGCAACAACATAATATGTATCATGAAGAATAATATCAATTGATGAATTGGCTAAAACCACTCCAGTCATACCTCCTACTGTAAATAAAAAAATAAATCCTAATGCTCATAAGAGTGATGGTGAATAATTTATTTGTGTCCCGTGTAGGGTTCTTAACCAACTAAAAATTTTAATTCCTGTAGGAATGGCAATAATTATAGTTGCTGAAGTAAAATAAGCTCGTGTGTCTACGTCTATTCCAACAGTAAATATATGATGAGCTCATACTACGAATCCTAAAATTCCAATTGCTATTATAGCGTAAATTATACCTAATGTTCCAAAGGACTCTTTTTTTCCTGATTCTTGTCTAACAATATGGGAAATTATTCCGAATGCTGGAAGAATTAAAATATAAACTTCTGGATGCCCAAAAAATCAAAATAAGTGTTGGTATAAGACAGGATCTCCTCCTCCAGCAGGATCAAAGAATGATGTATTCAAATTTCGATCTGTCAAAAGTATAGTAATAGCACCTGCTAATACTGGAAGTGATAGTAATAGTAAAATAGCTGTAATAAATACCGATCAAACAAATAAAGGTATTTGGTCTATAGTTATTCCATATGAACGTATATTAATAACTGTTGTTATAAAATTAACAGCTCCTAAAATAGAGGAAACACCAGCTAAATGGAGAGAAAAAATACCTAGATCAACTGAAGCACCCGCATGGGCAATAGCGGCAGCTAAAGGAGGATAAACAGTTCATCCTGTTCCTACACCTCTTTCAACTATACTCCTTGTTAATAATAGGGATAAAGATGGAGGTAATAATCAAAATCTTATATTGTTTATACGTGGAAATGCTATATCAGGTGCACCTAATATTAAAGGAACTAACCAATTACCAAATCCTCCAATTATAATAGGCATCACTATAAAAAAAATTATTACAAATGCGTGAGCTGTTACTACTACATTGTAAATCTGATCATTACCAATTAAACTTCCAGGTTGACTTAATTCTGCTCGAATAATTAATCTTAATGATGTACCAACTATACCTGCTCATGCTCCGAAAATAAAATATAGAGTACCAATGTCTTTATGATTTGTAGAAAAAAATCATCGTTGCAT